TCCTGATGACAATGTTTTAGACCAACCCTTGTGGTAGTTTCAAATTTGAAGTTTGATAGTTTTGTTTAACTTATGGCCCAAAGCCCTCTGAGAGTACAGAGAGTAAATACCGGATCTCGAATTACGCATAATCCCCACTATAAGACTCAGACCAAGTGCCGTCTCACAGGCCACCATCACTAAAAAAATGAATAGCCTATATGCGAAAGCTGAGTCTTGGGCACAAATAATTATTCCACCAATCCTGACGCATGCCCCTTCGATCAGAATTAAATAACTAAGAAAGTTAGAAAACTTTTTTAATATTGCACCCACGGCCACCCACAGCACCAAATTAAATAAAACCATTGACATATTCATTATTAGGATTTGGTGATAATAAAAAAAACACAGTAAATACTTAGGACCAGCGGCAGAAGTCTTTTTCATGCTATAATTATCAACTGGTCGTATCGGAATCGGGGGTAGGTAGCACGAGTTCAAATAAAAAAGAACATAATTACCCCCACCTTAAAAAACATTCACGTCACCCCAACCACTGTTCAGACACATGCATTTTGGAAAAACCTTCACACTGTCACTAAGCACAGGAGTAAAATTATCCCGTATTCTGCAATAAAAAGCGCAGCGAAGCCTCCCGCGGAAAATTCAACATTAAACCCAGAGACTAGCTCTGACTCTGCCTCCACTAAATCAAATGGAGCCCGGTTAGCTTCGGCCAAACAAATGGTGACCCACAGTAAGACAATGGGCAGACAATACAGCCCCCACCAGGAAGACCACCCGCTATCCGAGAGAGCGAAAAATCTCATCCCCATACTAAAAAATATAACTGCTACCAGGGCAATTCTAAGGCAAATTTCATAAGAAATAACTTGCGCAAACCCCCGAATTCCGCCCACCCCCGCATATTTTGAAGTTGAAGACCACCCCCTTATAATAGCCACGTGAGCATTAAGCCTTCTCACAACTAGAAAAAATAAAATATCATTTCTAGCCCTGGAAGAAATTCCATTAGAAGGAAAAATTTGCCACCCTAAAAAACACAGTAACATAGCAATACATGGAATTAGTAAAAAAATAATTTTTACAGAATTAGCCGGAAGGACAAACTCTTTAATAAACAGCTTAATTCCATCAGAAATTGGCTGAGCAAGCCCAGCCACTCTAATTTTATCCGGCCCCAATCGAATTCCAAGAGAACTTAGGCACTTTCGCTCTATCAGGGTAAAATAGGCCACTCTTAGCAAAACTCCCAAGTAAATAAAAAGACTGGTGATAAATATACATAGACTCATGCCAAGGTTTGAGAAGTAACACCTCATTACGATAATGCAAATATCGCCTTTTAAGCTTAAAGTACCAAACCCCTGCCTAATAATAATTAGTTTTATTTTATGGGCTAGGGCTTCAAGTCCATCTTAACAGCTTCAATGTTACACCTTATATTTAGGCTACTTAACCCGATCCGTGCAGACAGGGCATAATACCACCCTAACCAAGTAAATTTTATTTTCTTCCGAAACCTAAATTCGGCGTACTTTTTATCATACTAACCTGGCAACTTCTTTTTATTTTAAAATTGTTGTTAATCTGATTGAAGAGCCCACTTAATAGTTCCCTCTATAATCTCATAATACAACCCCAGTGCTAAAACTAATAAAAAAATGGCCAACGCACCCCTACCAACAGACCAAGTATTTAAGTCCTGAAAGCATGGGATAAGCAGCACAATTTCGACATCCCAGACTAAAAATAGGATTACCAGGTGAAAGAATCGAGACGAAAAATCACCGGGAGCCTCAGCCCCCCTAAACCCGCACTCATAAGGAGACGACTTGTCTCAGTCATAAGCATCTTCTACCAAGTTAACTAGCCTTAGTGAAAATAGAATCGGAATAACCGACAGGAAAACTACTAAAAACATTACTTCAACTATCATGTAAAATTGTACTAGCTTGCGCCTTCAAGCTCCTAAAGCACCAAAAACTTTTGTGCATAAATACACCTTAGTACACTGCGAGAATATTTTATGACATCGCTAGTCACTTTGTGCTAAAACCCCCTCACAGGGCGGATTATTATAAACTCCAATTGATGGGCTCCCACCGCCGCAGAGTTATCTCCTCTGGCTTAGACATCCTAATAACAGCCACCATAATAATAAAAAGAAGCGGCGCTAAAAACTGCACCACAAACCCATAAAACGACATTGAATTAAAGGCATAATCTCGACACAGGCTTAACTCAAACCCGTAGTCTAAAGCCCCCAATTGTGTCACATTAAAAAACACCAATGCAAGCATGTATGCCCAACTGTAAACACACCCATGAAATGGTCGACCCTCTAGTTTTTTTGGGAAGAAAGTAACAAAATAACCAATTACGGCAGTAATCCCTCTAATATACACTATAAAACTTAAAAATGCTAACACGTCTCTAAAGTTTAATCCGACCTCGCCCAGCACGCATAATCTAAGGACTAGCCTGTAGAAAAAAATACTTACGGGAAAGAGGGAGTTGATAACCAGCAAACCAAAAGTAAAGCTTACAATTAATTTCATTAAATTATTTTACTACTAAAGATAAACACCCAATCTTCTTAGAGCAGTAGAGCTTGAAACCCCCACCGGCACAACCGACCGCTGCACAAAATTATGGCCCCCCGACACAAACCCCATACCGAACTTCCATGCCTTTTTAGGAACAGTAAATTCAGAGCTATTTTCAGAATTAACTTTATTACGCTTAAACTCTTTTGAGCCGGGGTCAGAAGACAGCCTTCGTGACATGGAGTCAACAAACACCATTCTATAAAGTCCCTTAAGTTTTGACTCCTTCAATATTGAGGAAAGAATCTCTAAGATCAAAACCACTATAAACCCTATAAAAATGGCAGTATATGGCCTCACTCAGGCCTCCGAAGAAGAGCATCCTTCAAAAAAGCAATTACTAATAGAAAGAGACACAACCAGTTCGCCGCCAACCAGCCCAAACATAACTAACAGTAAACCTGGGACTGACAGTTTAAACACCTCTCGTGACCTTCCAACATCAAACTTACCGGTTTTTACTAAATGGGTTAAGCCAGCAATAATACGTGCAGAGTAAAGCATAGTAAAAGCCACTCTACCCACCATTAAAACTACGGCAGGAAGAGATAACACTGAGTAAGAAACTGCAACAATTGACTCTTTAGAAGCGTAACCCGCAGTTCCAGGAATACCCACCAATGACAAGCTTCCCACAAGTAGCCTCAATAAAGCCGCAGGGGAAAGAACGGCTGTTGGACTGGAAAAATCTGAAAAATATTGATCTCCCACATTATGACTAATAAGAGCACCAACCCTTAAGAACATTCCAGCCTTAAAAAATGCATGGCACAGTAAGTGCATAAAAGCCAGATCAACTTCACCCAGCCCGAGACTGAAAGCCATTAGACCAAGCTGACTTAAAGTGGACAAAGCAATAATTTTTTTAACATCTGGCTCTGTGACCGCACTGTACCCCGCAACAATCGAAGTCAAAAGGCCGGCTCTTACTAGAAATGAGCACGCAATAGATGATTTCTCCCACATAACATGAGATCGAATAAGAAGATAAATGCCAGCCGTAACAAGAGTGGAAGAGTGCACCAAAGAAGAAACAGGCGTAGGTGCCATTATTGCAGCAGGCAACCATCTTCTGAAGGGGACTTGTGCCCTCTTAGTCACGCAGCCTAGAACAAAGACAATACTTCAGCAGTACGGCTTTATATCAATGGTTAAATCACACGCTAGCATCATTCCAGCGGCACTGCAAATTAACAACCCGTCGCCAATTCGATTAGTAAGCGCCGTTAATATAGCAGCATCAAACGACTTCTTTCCCTCATAAAATATTACTAACAAAAAAGATGTAATCCCCAGCCAGTCTCACCCCACGAGCACCATAGGCATAGACCCAGAAAAAACTAATACAATTATTGAGAGGATAAAAGCATACACTATTCAGTTAAACATCTTTAGCCCGTCTTCTTTCATGTAAACACTCATAAAAAGCCCAACACAAGAAGAAATAAGCAAAATGACAGAGGCAAACATCAGTGACATTCAGTCCAAAAACAGCTCCAAGTTCAGAGAGATTAAGGACACTGACCCCAGCTCTCAGCAAAGTCAGAATGTCATATTACCAAAACTGAAACAGCTAGCGGCAACCCCCGAAATTAAACTTAGACCCAACATTATAAGCGAATTTAAAACTACCATAAAGTTTCAAGTGAATTAATCACTAGTAATCGCTAGAATAACGATGCTTAATTACCTACAAGCTATGAAACTTAAAATACACCAAACTTCATCTTTAAGCAACCCACAAATCCCATTTAAATAAAACCTCAGCGAGCGGGTAAAGAAAGAAAATCAATGCTTTTACATCTTTGAAAAATACTTCTCCAAATAATACCTCTTTCTTGCGCTTGGTAGCCCTACGAGTCAGCTGGCAATATAGCGAAAACCTGTAAACTCCACTCATCACAAGGTAAGCAGCCAAAAAAATAAAAACTCACGGCCAAACAGCAATTGCAGACAAGACAGACAAAACTTCTCTAATAATAACAGGACAAGGGGGTACCCCTAAGTTCGCCATAATCATTAGCAGTCAAAGTGGGCCCAAGTGCGGGACCGCCCGAACCCCCGCCCTTATCGGCTTGATCTTACGAGAGTGAACTAGCTCTGAGTTGATCCCACATAGAACAAAAAGACCAGATGAGATAAACCCGTGGCTTACTAATATAATATAGGCACCAGTCAACCCGACTTCCGTGCACCTAAATAACCCAATAACAGGAAATGCTATATGGGACACGGAAGAGTAGGCAATTAGCTTTTTTACATCAGTCTGACGAGCACATATAACCGCCCCAAAAACCCTTCCAAACAAAGATCTTGCAATGGCAAAAATTCCAAACTTTTCCAGTGTATAGCAAAAAGTTATTATAAGCCGCGTAATTCCGTACCCCCCTAACTTCAACAAAATACCCGCCAAAATTACAGAACCTCCCACTGGCGCCTGCACATGTGCCTTAGGCAGCCACGTGTGGAAGGGAAACGCAGGTAGTTTGACCATAAAACCCAAAAAGCACCTAGCTCAAAATCACCAGTTAAGGTATGACTTAGGCGAAATGAACCACATAAATCTTGACCCCATGTACAGCTCTATCAGGATAATTACTATAAACAAGGGAAAGGACCCACCAATCGTGTAGGCGGCAATATATAAAATAGAGGGGATACGCTCTGACTGCGTCCCCCAGACACCAATAATTATTGCCATGGGCAATAGCGTTCTCTCGAAAAGAACATAAAATGCCGCCAAGGAGTTAACCATAAAAGACATGACTAACGCAAAGCACAACACTCTAACTAGCGCCCAAAACCTGTTGAATATTCCCCGAAGACTCAAAGCCATGCTTCTAGCCAAAATCCTAACCCCGCACACCCACAAAGACAGCGTAATAAGGCTCCTGCTAAAAATATCTAAGCAGAGATATTCAGTTAAAGACTCTCAGGAAACGCCACTACCCACCCAGTAAATTAAGCTAAATCTAGACCAGGCACCAAATGCATTAACCACCGCTACAGTCTGATCCTTTTTATTTAGAAAAACCACTAAGCACAAACTAGACACTATGAAAATTAATAATCTCACTTCTATACTCAGGGCCTGTGAAGACATCTCCAACACCACAAGTTGACGTTTTTTAAACTACCTAAGCAGCATAAACTAAGTTTAATTCACTATAACAAGGCCAAGTCATTGGCATAATTTGGGCCGAAACCAAATGTGATTCTTCACTTCTTGCTATGCTACACCGTTTAAGCCATTACAAAACTAGTTACTAAAAATATGGTTAAAACCACCTCTAAACATTTTGGGGCTGGTGCCTAAGGCCTAAGAAGCCATCAAATCCAAGTTAGGAATCTCAGGATGCCCGCCGAACTGGATTTGTAAGGCCAGTGCAAAAATGTGAGCTTTTCAGCCCACGTTTTTGCTATCTCAAGAAGAAGAGAGTCTCTTATCTCAACGTTGTAAGCGTCGCGTAATTAGTCTTATACTACCTCTTGCACCGCCCGCAATGACCGCCTTAAATGAAGTTGCTTCCTGGGGCCAACTCAACGAAAATAGTAATGTAGACCCCCACAAACATGTTTCACACAACAGAGCCCATGTTAATTAAGTTGTTTTTCGTACCAAAATTTTTATAAAGGCCATTACGCAGCCCAGAAGCCGAGTAATAAGACACCCGGCACCATGCCACCAAGTTAGGAAGCCAGCACACCAGCATAATCAAACAAACCTCAAAAGGCATGTCTGAAACTTCAGAGAATAAAAACATGGTAAAAATTTTAGACTTCGAGCAAAATCCAATGAAAAAAGGAATGCCGGAAAGCCCGATTGTTCTTGAAAAAAATCCAAGTTTTAGCCCAGATGGAATAAAAAGGTCTAGATGCTTGATCCTGGCGTCCATACAGCCCCTCTTCTGCAGAATGAAGCACAAAATGCCCACCACAGTGGAATTGAGCAGCGAAATAATATACAGAGTTGGGTGCCCGAATGTTGAAGAAATAACCAAAAAACCAAGCATCCTCATAGAGTAGTAAAACAAAAAAATTTTAATCTTTGAAAAACGCAGTATCGAGAAAGCACCATACACCAAACTTGCCACCCCCATACCATGAAACATATTGTGACAAAACGGCACATCATAGTATATGGGCACCAACATAATACCATAGGCTTTAAGACCAAAGCCCACAATAAGCACACCAACGTAGTTAAGGTCCGAAAATACCCATTTTACTCAAAAATGAAATGGAAATAAACCAAGCTTTAGAGCAAATGCAAACAGCGATGCATAAGCAAAAACCTCAACCCTACTAAACTTTACTAAACAATAAAAACCAAAACAGAAAGCTACCCTGCCAACCATTTGCACCGTAAAATACATGTTCATTCTAGCAAAAGAGTTGTTCCTTTGGAACATCTTATTTCTTTCAAAAATAAAAGGAATAATCATAAGAACAGTAAACTCAAAAAATCCTCAAACCACCATAAAGTCCGTGTTTAAGAGTATTAATACTGAAATGACTAAGCTTATAAAAACAAAAAGCAATACCCCGCAACAATCTCGACTAAAGTACTTCTTCATTTTAAAGAGGAGGGGCGCTCCCCTATTCGATAATAAAGTATCGAGTAGAACCACATCTACTCCCCTCTTTTTTAAACCACTCCCCACCGCCCTCACTTTCCCGCTGCCCTAGCCGCCTCCCTCCGCCCCATCCCTTGGCAGCTAACTCCCACAAGCAGCGAGCTTAGTGGGGAAGAGTTCCAAATAGCAAAACCGCCTTTCTACAACTGCCTTAGAGTGGCATAGTTAATGGCGGCATAGCCAAACATGATAATTATTATTAATAAATGTGTATAATACAGCAGTAACTCCTCTCGCCCAAATTTTGGCCTTACTGCTTAGGCACAGTAAAAGACCCCAAAACTTCAAACTAAGAATGTGCTGACGCTTAGTTCAAAGTTAAAGCAAACAGGGTAGTAATCTGCCCGGCAGCAACTTAAAGTCTCCATTGCCTCTAGGCAGAAAAGAGATGGTATAGAAAAGCCCGCCCTACTAGCAGTGCATGCAATATCAAAACCCGGCCATTAGTAACGCCACCCGGGTAACGCGGGCAAAATATAAAACTGCACGTGAAAAAACAGCTCCTATGTACTGCAGTGGGAGTGTGTCAAACACCCAGCCACTTGTATCTGTAGCAAAAAATCAGCTAAAATTTCCCCCTTTTTAAAGAGAATAAAACACACCCATTTTCACATGGCTTAGAACAGCCGGACACTCTATGTGATTTTGCCTAAAGAGCGCTTATAAAGACGCCAGAGGTAAGCTTGAAAGCCCCACCGGCTCCGGATATATAGATGTGCGGGCTTATGAAAACACATGTGAAAGTATGCCCATGCTATACAAAAGTACCACAACAAGCCCCCGGAAATATTTCAAACAATGCAAGCAGCAATAAAAAGGTTTTCCGCGTTCAAAACTCAGTAAAAAACCTATAAAAAGAAACAGGAAACGCATAAAAAGACACCAACGCCCATACTATAAAGTTCCCGACTCTACTCAGAAATAACACCAAAATGATCACGAGTGAGTCATTATTGAGTAACGCACCAGAAAACTCATAAACCACAGCTATTTTAACACAAAAATTTAGAGACAAAGGGAACCCTGAGAAACTAAAAGCACTAAAAAAGGACAGGCTTGTACTTAGCAGGGATGTCTGCTCACAGGTCTTTTACATAGTAACAGTTTCTTTTGGATAAGACAAAAGTCAACATTAATATTGGCCCGCAATACAATAACCTAAAAACAAATATAAGGTGAATACAGTCAATTACGCTGCAGAGGGTTAAAAACCTAGTGAACCCGACAGACGCATAGGATAGCAGCACTTTAACCTCTACAGAAAAAATCATCATAAAAGACGCGTACAACATGCCTATAAGCCTGCTTACGTAAAAAAAATAACACCATAGCTCATAATCAATAGCAGAACCTGCGTACACAAGATTTGCTTTACACATCGATCCCGCAATGAAAATCCCCACATAACTAAACTTGCTAAACCTCCGGCGCACCCAAAAGTGAAAAGGAAACAACCCAAGCTTTAAGCTTAGGCCTCTATAGCACAAAATTGCACTAGAAATTCATTTGAAATTACTATCCAAAAGCTCGTGCCTTAGGTAAAATCTAGCCAAAATTATAAATCTTCCAACAACCTGCACAATAAAATAAAGGGACACACCTTCATACCACTTCCTATCTCATCTTGTCTCATCAGATAAAAGAGGAACTGCTATAAAAATACCCACTTCCATAAAAAACCAAAGCCAAAAGCATTTTAGTGGGTGTGCTCAACTCATCATACAGTCAGCCCTCAAAACTACATTAAATAGAATGTACACTTCCATCATCACAAATATTTTAACGCATGCTATACCTCTGATAACCCCACCTCAAGTCAATGCGCCAAAAACTTTATACCTTCTCACTAACTTTTAAAACCTTAAAAATAATTAGTCTTGTTGTAATGGACCTACTCTCAGCTTTCACACTGTTTTAAATAATGTGGAAGTAATAACGGCTATTTAACATGCTTTAACATTAGAAAAGCTGCTTTAGCGCTAAGCTGACCCTGTCATCTCACGGCGCCGACAAATTTTGGCCCTAGCTATTGTAACGTAAACCAGAAACTCGAGACTTACATCCAGAAACCTTCCTCTTTGCATAAGCAAAAATAGCCTTGCAACAACTACCCCTAGCTCTCACTTACCACATCGGACCCAAGTTTGGCGTTACAGCAGGGCCAGGATATACATCCCTCCAAACCCATTTCAGAAAACACACAACATGTTTATGGCACTTTGAGGCCCCCTTGCGGAGCCGGGTTGCCCGGGCACTCCAGATGCCGCATAAGAGCCCACCCAAACCCACACAAACAGGTTAACTAGCCTACTCACAACTACAGCAATAATGGCGTAAACTGAGATAATCTCTAAAGACCTCTGCAGCACTGTGAACTTTACGCAAAAATCCACCAAAGGAGGGAAGCCCGAAAACCTGAGACACAGGAAAAAGAATCCAAGCTTGTAAGCGGGGGGGACATCTGACCCCAAATTCTTAATACTATCACAGTTACCCCCTGATATAAACAAGCACAAGAAGAACATTGATACGCAATAAACACCTGCATAAGTAACCATATACTGCAAAGCGTGGCACTTGCAGAGTACTATAAATCCGGTGTTACCCACAGATGAATATGCCAGAAAAGGCTTAACCCCCACAGCATTAAACATTGCTACTGGCCCATAAATAATCCTTATTAATGCGGAGTAGTAGAGAACATTGTTACAAGCGGCCCCCCCAAAATCGTTTGGAAGAACGCAAATAGCAAAAACCTTATGAGCCGCCCCTACAATAAAAATACCGCCATAATGAAACTTTGAAAATCTTCGTGCAACCCAAAAATGGAGAGGAAACAGCCCCAACTTTAGGGCAAACCCAAAAAGCAATACATACCTAAAAGACGCCAACTCCCCATAAAGCCACACCATAACAGAGGCATACAACACGGTCAGTCTGCCCATAAACTGCACAACAAAATAAATAGCAACACCTGTATGCCAATCTTTTTTCCCTTGAACTTCTCCAGAAAGGAAGGGAATGGCAAGGAAAGTTCTTAACTCAATTGCCACTCAGACCCAAAAAAGTCTTGGAGAAAACAGCATTAGTAAAGAGGCAACAAGTCTCAACCCGAAAAATATGGCTAACGCCAAAGACTGCTTCATTGAGCTACCTTTGATCCTTCAATTAAGCTGGCCTATCCTGCTCCTCGCCGGCTACTTAGCCTTAAACACGACGGGTGTTGGATGAAAATAAATCTTAGATAAGCCTAGAAATAAAGACCTTTGAACTAGTATAACGGCTATCTCCCAAATCAACACGACCCCAATTAAAACTGTGAGCGAAGGCTTAGCATAACCAACATACACTACTTTATAGCTGTATACTTTAGTTAGTGAGTGACATAAAATTGCCCCAACTAAAGCATTAGCCAATATTCGAACTGTAAGAGTAATTGGACGAATTACTGCCCTCAATATCAACAGCGGAAAGTAGATAAATGACTTCAAAACAGACTGTTTAAACTTAAGAGACTTCCTGAAAATAGTTGCATCAATTTGCAAAACATTAACACTGTAAATCATCCTAGGTATTAGACCAGCCACAATCTCTCATGACGAAAGGGACGGAAACCCCCATGGAAGAATCCTAACTAGAACCAGTGTGACTACAAAGTCGAATACCCACCTAGCTCCCTCTCTCACCCCCTCCCCCAAAGCACTAAACCGCTTACTTTTTCTATGCATTCTTCCAACATATAACTTTTTGTACATGCTCTGCGCCCTACAAGTACAAAATAAAGCTGAAGGAAGATTGATAAAATATGCTCTATACCTAATAGAGAACCCCAAAAAAAATACAATTAAAACCATAAACTCAAACCTCATTTACCTAACATCGCAGCCTCTTATGCGCCTAAAAATTTACAATTTTTTGTACTCCAATTTATACTATACGATGCAACTGAGCAGCTAAACTCAGACAACAAGCAAAATCCATAGTAAACCTAGTTTGAAATTGTGCGCAAAAAACTTTCTTTACAGGGAAAAGAAGTTTTTAGTTTTGTGCACGCAAACGAATTTTTTTAGGTAATTTCCCACTAAAAGATGTTACCATTTCTTCAGATTAAACGTTTAATTTTTAAAAATACTGACATACCATTAAACCTAGAAAATGGCTCTTGCTTAATTTAAGACTAGACGACAAGCAAGATTCGCAGCAAAGCTGGTTTGAAATTGGTGTGCAGCCGGCTGAGCTTTATTCTCAAGAAAATAAATAAGGGGGAGGGCCCCCCTCTTTTTTATCACCGCCACGCTTCCAGCACATCCCTCCGGCTAACGCCTCCGGCCCCCCATTTTAACCTTTTTCCCCTCGTCGCTTCCGAGGCTCATTCCTATACTTTAATTGCAAAGTAATAACCTGCATTTTCTTCATTATAAAAACTTCTTGCCTGAAAGACAAATATACTCGATTTGTGCTAAAAATGCAATCTGGCCAACAACGCGCCCGCCATCACCACCGAATACTAACTTGACCCCCACTATTTAGAAAAGAGGGGCTTATTAATCCACACCTTCTAGTTAACAGCTAGACGCCTTTGCTTCGGCTACCCTCTTTTTACACCCCCTAGTAATTGTGCCCTGAGCACCCACTGCCCACCACTGCTACCCCCTCTTAAACTATGGGCATATGCAATACTTTGGTAGCAGGGGCTGACGCCGCTCTAAGGGCGACTAGCACTTTATTCTTCATAAATCTATTTATATTGTATTAAAAGAGCAAGTTCCCCTACCCTTACCATGTTACGACTTACCTCTCCTTTCGGCTAGGGTGACGGGCGATTTGAACGCACCGCAGTTGCGTCATTTCAAAAAAACGAGTTACTCTTTTTTTACTCCCAAATCCTAGTATACGCTAAAAGAGTTTCATCCTTAAAGCCTTTGTATGTCTAAAATAGTTGTCTCTCAGCTTACCCCTTGCCCATAAAGAGCACTACGACCTGACCTAGCCTCGGTAAAGTTTCAATTTCTCAAGACTCCAAGATTAAGCCTATTCCCATCTACTCACATTATAAGCTTTCGACGGCAGTACACTGCTTTCTATCGGGCAGGTAAGATATCTCGCGGATCATCGGATTAAGCGCCAAGAGCCTCTGGATGGTTTTGCGGAACCGCCAAGTTCTTCGAGTTTTAAGCAGTTGCTCGTAGTACCCCTAGCAAACTACCAATTCTTTAAGGTAATTATACTTAACATTATGGAATAACCGGGTACCAAATCCGGGTCTATACCCTATAACTTCGCAGACTCATCTTTATGCAAGATTTGGACCTCCCGTAAGACTGAGATTTCACCCATTGTCCTTACTGTATGTCTTGCCCCCCTAAGTTGACTAACTGCCTCTAAGCTGCACCCTTGTTAGCTCGTTGATAGAGGGAATGACCGCAGCTGCTGGCACCCTCCTTAGCTTCAATATAATTAGTTTTTTATTCGTTTCAAGCCAAAACTCATTGATTTCCAGATCTACCCACTTGAGTTGTAGTTATTCTTGCGTCATCGCCTAAAGCTTATGCTACTGTTACTACATATGGCCATTAAGGCAGCTATCTATTAGCTTATCACGTGAAACAGATTGTCTTACATTATGAAATTATCCTACATTGTGTAATGTAAAAAACTCTATAGCTAACAGTATACCAGAACCAAATATTTCCTATATTTAACCGCACTTTACTTTTTATAACTACCTTGGCTTAACTGTTGTTTTACCTCAACATTTTTACCAGCAGTTGTGCTATTGCAGCCAAAATTCATTACTAATCCTAACATAATAATTAATTTATAATTATCTTAAATAGATGAAAGATTTTTAAACCTCTTCTCAGTTGAATTATTATTTTTGTACAAAGCAAGACAAGTTGTTAAATACTTGTAACAAAATGGGCAGCATAAACCCAATTTCTCTTACTAAAAAATAAATAACTTAGAAAGCTTACGTTAAACCCAACCTTTAGCCAGATTTATCACCTTTAGCACATAGCTGCGTGAATAATAACCACGCCCCCATTCTACTAAAGCTGCACTTAAAAGCATTTGTCAATCAACCAGCTATCTTAAAACCCGTAGTTGCATATCACATCTTTAACAAAGTTTATTCAAGAACTCGTGCATCGAGTACCTCGGTTTTCTTTCTTAAAAATCTTTTTATTTCGGGAAATATGCCATAGCACAAACTCTCTTAAGAGGCCATTATACCAAAGGTACTTTTTTTTAAAGCTTAAAAACAGTGCTACAATCTTACCAGAAACACGACTTTTATATAAGGTGGTTCTAATGCTCCTATACTTCACCTTGAAAAAGTTTTATAACTGTTTTAATATAACATGCGCCTTAATGCACGCTCCTCAGTAGCCGCGGGCCGCTAATCCGCCTTTGTCACAGCCCGTGACGCTAGTTTGTGCTTAAATCCCCAACCGCCTCGCGCACCTCAGCTAAAGAACATAAAGGCCAGTTTTAGCAGCTTAAAATTTGCAATTTTACGTTTTTTTTAAACTACTTTATGAGCTGACATTAGAATTGGAATATTATTTTCACATTCGAGTTAAAAGCTCGACGCTCTGGACTTAAGCTACAATTCCAAAAAGCTGAAATCCGTCTAAGTTTACGCCCACACAAAAATTGTAGGGTGAAGTGTGCATTTTAATAAAACTCTAAACCCCCAATACCACAAGGAACCAGTGCCCCAAAGCACTTATTTAAAAATTAAACTAGCCTTAGCCGCACAAAACCCGATTTAACCAGATTTATACTAATAATTGTTTAAATCTCTTTCAATGTCGGCCATTCCATTGGACATAAAGTGTCACACAACTCAATATATGTATATAACAAGAACCGTTCCGATTACTCTTATAATTGCTGATTTCATTAAGAAAGCCGAGAGTTCTGCCCTCTCGACGTAGTGTTTTCAAGACACTAACTCTTTAAAAGACACTTTCTTCCAGCTACAATTTCAAAAAGCCGGAATCCGGCTAAACTTACGCCCACACAAAAATTGTAGGGTGAGGCATGCATTTTAATAAAATTCTAAAGCCCCGGTACCACGAGGAACTAGTGCTCCCAAAGCACTTATTTGAAAATTAAACTAGCTTTAGCCCTACAAAAACCGATTTAACAAGACTCGTACTAACAACTGTCTCAGCCTCTTTCAATGCCTTCCATTCCACTGGACGTAAAGTGCCTCACAACCCAGCATACATATACAATAAGAACCGCTCCGGCTATTAGCATAATTGCTAATTTCATTAAGAGAACCGAGAGCTCTGCCCCCTCGACGTAGTGTCTTCAAACACTAACTCTCTAAAAGACGCCCTCTTCCAGCAAGAGCACTAAGGCACCTCCGGGGCATGAGCCCGTTGATCTAAACTTGACCTATCTTGCCGACACAACCCTACGAGGCTTAATTAAATCACCTTCTTGTTTTAATTTAAAACTTCTCAGCTATGCACAAGGTTACTACTCGCATACTTTAAAGCTTAAATTTAACGCACTTCTCTGCCAACATAGCCCACAGAAGAAGGGAGCACAAAATCGAATTGCGCCAGCCATAATTAGAAGTCACAGTGTGGGGCCACCCATCCCTCCTTTATCAGTGAAAAAGGGATATAAACCCACTTTCGGATTATGAAACCGACGCCATAAAACTTAGACTACTTTTTCTTTGTTACACTATAGCCACACTAAAAATTTTAAGCAGTTGACTCTAATACTCTCAACCACTTAAAAAATAACTCCGACCTAACCACTTCAACACGAATAGGCATAAATCTATGTAATGCGCCGCAAATTTCAGAGCACTGTCCCCAAAAAATACCAGGCATTTCTGCTTTAACCCTTGCCTCTCTTAGTCGCCCCGGCACTGCATCAGACTTTACCCCAAAAGCCGGAACAGTTCAAGAGTGCACCACATCGAATGATGTGGTCAAAATTCGACATCATACAGAAAATGGAAGAACCATAGACTTGTCCACTGTCAGTAGTCGCGGCTCGCCCACTTTAAGCTCATCTTCAGGAACTATATACGAGTTGTAAGAAACAACTAAAAAATCTGAATACTCGTACTCTCAGTACCACTGATGACCAATACACTTAACAGTAATTAGAGGAGTTTCCAACTCAGAAAGAACATACAAAAGACCTATAGAAGGCCATGATAGAAAAACGAGAATCAGCAAAGGGACAGTTCCCCAGATTCGTTCTAAATTATGGTCTGTAGTTATGTTAATAAACTGATGGGCACCCCTACAGCATAAAAGAACCCTAAGTATTACAAACACAAAAATAAGCATTAATACAACACAATACATACCAAAAGCTCATTGAACCCGCATCCTGGTGAAAGTAACACCATTTTGAAAATATATTTGACATCAGTATCTCATCAAGGCAGTGCTCAAAAAGCATCTTTAGCATGACAAACTAACGTATTAGTATACTAACTGCCTTACACTACAGATACTCAAGGCCCGCGGCAGCAGGTGGTAAAGATTTTACACCCCTTCTTTATCTTTTTCCACCGGCTCAAATAGCACCCTTTCCCACCACCACTTAATTACTGGCACTATAACAAACACCCTTAAGTGAAAGATTGTGCCAAACTGGCCGGCCAAGACCCACCCCCCGCTCGGCTCTTGGGCGCCAATAACAGTTAAAAACATGAAATTTACTAACCAAAAAACAAAGACTAGCCGCGCCATAGGAGAGGCTTTTATTCTTTGCATTCTTTCTATTTTTCTAAGAATTGGAAATACAGAAATGCCTAAAATTGCAGCAAACATAGTTATCACCCCCCCGGCTTTATGGGGAATTGACCGCAAGATTGCATATGCATATAAGAAATATCACTCAGGCTTGATTACAGCAGGTGTCTTTATTTTGTTAATTGGCTGCCACTGCAAAGGGTCGGCTGTTAAACCAGAAAAAGTAAAAGCCATGCCGACTAGCGCCACCAATAATAAAGCAAATCCCGCCAAGTCTTTAATAGAGTAATACGGGTGAAACGGTACTCTAAAGCTCGCTTCATCTAGGCCCAAAGGATTTCTTGAGCCGTTTATATGAAGGAATAGAACATGAATTACCCTAAATCCTAAAACGACAAAAGGAAGGAGAAAGTGTAAAACAAACACTCGCTTAAGAGTGAGGGAAGAGATAACAAAGCCTCCCTGGAATCAGTCTAACGCACGAGCCCCACCTGGGATCACTGTTATTATGTTGGTAATTACAGTCAACCCCCAGTAAGACATGACCCCCCAAGGCAGGACATAGCCCAAAAACCCGACCCCCATAGATAGCAGGTATAAGGTTAGCCCCCTATACCACACATGAGGATTTTTTAAATATGCCCCGTAGTACACCCCCCGTGCAATATGAGTGTAAATCAAAGCAAAAAATAGTGATGCACCCCCCATATGCATCCTTCGAATAATTCAGCCATAATTTGCATCGCGCATAATATAATCCACTCTAGAAACTGCGAGGCTCTCATCAGCTCTATAGTTTATTGTCAGTAAAATACCCGTCAAAATCTGAGCCCCGAGAATTAAAAATAGTATAGACCCTAAGTTCCACCAAATTCTAAGATTAGGAGGACACGGGTACTTTAACCCATGGTATTTATTAAGTATTGGGGCAACTGCCCCACCATTGCTCGCCCAACGTCCGTCTTCAAGCGACTCTATCAATATTTATCTAAGCGGGAAGCCCCCTCCTTAAAATTGAAAGTTTTACGTGCGAAAAGTTACACCAGCTCAGAACAGAGATTCTAAGGCTATCAACCTCCGCAGCTTAGCAGATCTGAGGTTTACAAGACCTCTGTAATAAGTTTATACTAAGATTGAAAGCATTGGAAGAATACTCTCCGTGTTCTTTGACATCAACAAAGCCCATAACAACTCTGGCACAATGCTAACCTAAGACCCTCAAATATAGATAATAAAAAACAAACCAAGCCACACTACGTCAACAAAGTGCCAGTATCAAATAGCCAGGGTTAAAGCAACATGGTGCTCGGAAGAAAACTGCAAAAGTAAAAGTCGAACAAAACAAAAAATAAGCCCGCAAGTACCCCCGATCACATGGAGTCCGTGTAAGCCGGTTAACATAAAAAAGCACCTTCCATACACGCCATCAGAGATAGAGAAGCTAGATCAGGCGTACTCTTCGTACTGGTTCTTAACAAATATGACGGACAACACCAGAGTAGCTAGGTAAGTATATACTACTGGCGCCATATCTTCGCCCCATTGGACATAGTGGTGGCTCCAAGTGATAGTGCATGAAGATGCCACTAAAAGGGCTGTATTGTGTAATGGTACTTTTCTTCAGTCTAAGCACTCTAAACCAACAGGGGGCCAACAACAGCCAGCCTCAACAGACGCAGACAAGGCACTATGAAAAAATGCCCAAAAAAAAGAAAAAAACAACATAAGTTCAGAAATAAGAAACAGAATAAAACACAATGTAAGGCCTGACTGTACTTTTTCTGTGTGAAACCCCTGGAATGTGGCCTCTGTAATAATGTCACGCACCCATCCATAGCAAGTCAAAACAAAGAGCGGGATGCCCCAGTATAGGTTGTTAAATCTAATTTGATTGGCTCAACAAATAAACATAGCGGCAACCCCTCAAAGATTCACCCCCATGATAACAGGCCACGGACTAGGGTCCACAACATGATAAGGAGTTCGAACAATCTTAGAGTGCCCACTCTGAGCACTTCTGTGAGAAAAGAAAACTACAGAAGAGGGGGCTTTTGTTAAAAAGGCTCTAATCACTTTTGTTCTAAGTAAAACATTCATTATAAGCAGCTTAAGTAAATTTATTACTTTACATACGCACTTTCGTTACCAAATTTTAAACCTTGGGCTTATGCCACTACAGAATTTACTAACTCATTAAATCATTCTTCTAACCTTCTCTAGATCAATTTCTAGTCTCAACGGTCCTTTCGTACATGCCGAGATAAAGTTAATTAAAGCAGATAGAAACCAACCTGGCTTACGCCGGTCTGAACTCAAATCACGTAGGGTATTAAAGGTCGAACAGACCCACTCTCGAAGCTTCTACGCCTCAAAGGTATCATCCCTGATTCAACATCGAGGTGCCAATCCCTTTAGCCAATACGAGCTCTACTAAAGGATTAGCCTGTTATCCCCGGCGTAACTTCTCCTATGATCGGGTATAACCGGGTCAAGACTTGAAAGTTTTAATAACTCAATAAAAGAGGTTAGAACTAGCTCTCTAGGCGCCCCACCTAAAAATCTCTCACCTTTTAATAAAGCTAATTTTCAAAGTTGCACGGGGTCTTTTTGTCTAACTTCAAAATAAAGGTATCTTCACCTTTAATACAATTTCAACTTATAAACTTAGAGACAGCTTAACCCTCGTTAAACCATTCATGCAGGCCTACAATTAAAAGGCAAGGAATTTCGCTACCTTAGCACCCTCACGCTAGGGCGGCCGTTTACAGTAATATGTCGCACTGGGCAGGTATTGCTAAAAATCATTTCTTCTAGTGATGTTTTTGTTAAACAGGCGAGGTTAAAAATATTTGCCGAGTTCCTTTCAGTAAGCTTTTATTACAATTCTATTAATTTTTAGCAGCTCAAGCCGTGCTTAACACGCAAATTTTAGATGCTGCTATAAAAACAATATGAACGAGTTAAACTAGCTTAGACATCTTCGCCAGCTCGTCACCCGCATGCTTAGGGAGGCTAGATACAACAGCTCACTCAGGAGACCTTGAGCTATTTCGCACTGAGACTACCGGCCGCTGAGCAATAAATGATTCTCATAGTAAGAACACAAAAAAAAGCAAAGATCCTGTACTTAAATGAGAGCCAAAGGTTGAGACTTTATTTCAAAATCAGAAATGATCTGGGTAATCCACCACCCGACGCGGCATTCCAGCTAAACCCAAGAAATGATGAGGAAGGAACGCCACATTAACACCCAGAAATATTGCCAAAAAATGGCTTTTTATCTTTTGTCGATGCATTATAACTTTGGCTACAAGAGGAAACCAGTGAGTAAATCCAGCTAAAATAGTAAACACTGCACCCATGGATAAGACATAGTGAAAGTGCCCAGTTACAAAGTAAGTATCATGAAGCGTCACATCAACAGATGCTCTAGACAAAATTAATCCAGTAAGACCGCCCGTTGTAAACAGAATAATAAACCCAGTAGATCACAATATAGGAGCCTGAGTAGATGCCTTAGCCCCCAGCATTGTTCTAATTCAAGCAAATACTTTAATTCCTGTAGGAACAGCAATAATTACAGTCGCCGCCCTAAAGTAAGCCCGCGTGTCAATGTCCATACCAGCCACAAACATATGGTGACCTCATACAATAAACCCCAAAAACCCGATATTAAGCATAGCATAAAACATTCCCATATTCCCATATGCAGTTTTCTTTCTTGACCAAAAACATAAAACATGAGAAATTATACCAAAGCCAGGAAGAATTAGTACATACACCTCTGGATGACCAAAGAACCAAAACAAGTGCTGAAATAAAACAGGATCCCCGCCACCAACAGGATCAAAAAAAGAAGTGTTAAAATGACGATCAGTAAGTAGTATGGTCAACCCCCCGGCTAAAACTGGCAAAGTAGTTAAGAGCAAGAAGGATGTCACTTTAATTGATCACGGAAACAAAGCCAGTAAATGACCCCCCACTGATCGCATGTTATTAATAGTTACTATGAAGTTAATAGACCTGAAAATAGAACTAATACCCGCTAAGTGCAGCCTCAAAATTGCCAAGTCTATACACACTCCGTGATAGGAGTAAGTAGACAAAGGCGGGTAGATTGTTCACCCGGCACCGACCCCACTCTCCACAAGATTAGATATCAGTATAAGATAAAGAGATCCTGGAAGAGCCCAAAATCTAAAAGCATTTAGTCGCGGAAATTGCATGTCAGCCACCTGAAGCATTAGCGGAATGAGCCAATTTCCGAACCCGCCAATTATTACTGGTATCACAAAGAAGAAAATTATAACCAGTGCATGACTGGTCACAACAGCGTTATAAGTGACAGGGTCTAAAAACTTAGCCCCCGGGTTATACAGCCTTCAACGGATAAGAGAACTAAACCTAGTTCCGGCAAGAACAGCTCAAAATCCAAATACCATATAAAAACTTCCAATATCCAGGTGATTAGTTGACATAACCGTATTTATACGCTTTTCAAATAAAAGAACTGGACATGGAATAAAGCCCTTTAAAGGAAAAATTCTATTAAAAAATTCTTTAAT